AATAAAATCGGGCAAATCTTTACTCGGAGTAGAGCACAAACCTAAAAGAATTGAAGAAACCCATTCAGGAACAAGAAAATGCCGTCGTGATTGGAATTGAATCGCGATGAAAAAATACATCAATGAGAAGTTTGTTTAATAATTCATAAGTTAAATAATTTTTTTTATTTAATTTATAGGTATATTTATTTCGATTTCTTTTAGGTAAATGATAGGTAAACGTGTTAAAACTCATCTTTCTTGAGAACTAGAAGAAAAGCTCTTTTATTAGATATTCGAGAAAAAAAAAGAGTTAAGTTAAAAAATAAAAAAAGTAGGGCTGTAATCTACACATTGATTCTTTTTTTTTGCGATTTTTTTTGAACCGTATGCATCAAAAGGTGCGCGTACGGTTCCTAGAAGATAGAGTTTTATCTTAATCAACCGACTTTATCGAGAAAGATTACTTTTTTTAGGTCAAGATGTTGAGAGCGAGGTCTCGAATCAAATTGTGGGTCTTATGATATATCTCTCTTTGGAGGACGAGACCAGAGATTTGTATTTGTTTATAAACTCTCCTGGCGGATGGATAATATCCGGAATGGGTATTTATGATACTATACAATTTGTGCCAGCAGATGTACACACAATATGCATGGGATTGGCTGCTTCAATGGGATCTGTTGTCCTAGTCGGAGGAACAATTACCAAACGTTTAGCATTCCCTCACGCTTGGCGCCAATGGGTTTTTATTTGAAAGAAAAAAGAAAACTATGCCTTCGCAATATGAAATAGTAAGTAATAATAGCATGGCAGTTTGAATTCGATATAGAGATAAATATAAGAATTTTTTTTGAAACATTAGATTATGTATCGAAAGAGTAGTATGAGATAGTATTTCTGATTCTATTCTATCAGAGGCCTATTTCAGCGTCACAAACTTTTTTGTTTTCGCGCCGGAGGGCTCGTAACATTATTTATGTTATAAAAAAAAAAGAGTACGAAAAAAGATTCTATTTTTCAAACAAAAAAACTTTGGGATTGCTAAATTAAATCACTTTGAAAATAAAGCAACGGGACCACCGCAGTATTTTGTTTTTTAACTCCTCAAAAGACAAGGAAAGGCAAGGCAAGGAAAGGGCGGTTATTGGATCATTTACTGAATAAACTCTATATTTTTCTTCCTAAGATAAGTAAAAGTGAATTCCATTGTGGAGCCGTATGCAATGCACAAACAATGCCTGTACGGCTATTCAATTCTATCTTTCTTTTTTTTTTTCGTATTATTATTATTCTTTATCTCTTCTCATCACCTTTTTCTTTTTTTATTTATTATGTGAGATAGAATAGCCACTTTTTTTTCTTAGATCATCAGGGTAATGATTCATCAACCTAGGTCTAGTTATTCTCAGTCCAAAATAGGACAATTTGTCGTGGAACTAGACGAATTACTGAGACTGCGCGAAATGATCACAAGGATTTATGTACAAAGAACAGGCAAACCCTTATGGGTTGTATCCGAAGATATGGAAAGAGATACTTTTATGTCAGCAGAAGAAGCCAAAGCTCATGGAATCGTTGATCTTGTAGGAATTGACTAAGAAATAGCATAAATTTCACACAAATCATGATTGGAGATTTTTTTTACCGAATTTTCAATTTCAGATTATAGTAATTATTTTATTTACTATTTTAATATTTAATATTCTATTCTTTTTATTTCATATTCTATTTAATATTAATATTCTATTATTATTTTTTTTTTTTTATATATCTTATATCTATATATTTATTTTTTATTTATTTTTTATTTAATATTTAATTAATAATTAATAATTAATTCGATTTCTATTATCGATTAATTATTTAATAATAATTATTTAAGAAAATTATTTAATAATTAATTGAATAATATTGAATAATAATAACGAATAATAGAATTAGAATATTAATATAGAAAAAATGAATAATCATCCGGTTAGGATCGATCTAAACCAGCCCATTATGCATACGATTCAACATGCCAACTATTAAACAACTTATTAGAAATACAAGACAGCCAATCAGAAATATCACCAAATCCCCCGCCCTTGGGGGATGTCCTCAGCGCCGAGGAACATGTACTAGGGTGTATGTGCGACTTGTTCAGATCATGAACTTGGAAAAAAGAAAACTTTTTCCAATATCTATGATCAGTACAGATTAATAAGATAGAATAGAAAAATCCGCCTCATTATCGAATATCTAAAAAAAATATCAACGATCTATCATATTCGTCTATTGTATATCAAATTTATGGTTTCATTGGTGCAAATTCAATCACTTCCATTTTAACCGAGAGAGAATTTCCAATTGGTAGCAAATAGTTATCTTTTACGCGGGGGAAATCTTATTTCAATTAAAAGACCAAAAATGATACTCATACTCTTGCAAGAACGGACTAACAGGGTCAACTAATTAGCTAATCCTCATAATTTAATACCGTTACTGTATAGATGGATTTCCTTGTGAAAGACCTATTACCGGATAATTCATGGGTAGAGCCAAAAAGTGTGAACTGTACACGTTAACAATAGGATTGATTAAATTATTGATATTGAAAATCAAAATTATTTCAAATATAAGGAGGAGCTCCGGTGTATAGAAAAGACCTCACCGTTTAAGAAGTAACCATAGAAACAATGGAACCCACTATTTCTTTATCTATTTATTTATATACTTATATATTAATTTATAGACTTATATACTTATGATATTTTTATTTAATACTTTTTTATTCTAATTCTATTTTTTTTGATACCTAATAGCAATTATCAAAAGAGTTTCTTATTTTGAGGTGAAATGCCGCGAAATAAGAAAAAATCGTGGTTGGGAAGGTTATAGTAGCAAAAGCCGTTGGAATTTTTATTTTATACATTGGAAGAATCCGTTTTGTTATTATAGAAAAGGGGCAAAAATAACTGAAAGAAAGGAAATCAATTAGTTATTTATCAAAGTTTCGTTTATTCAATGACCAGAATTAGCCGAGGATATATAGCTCGGAGGCGTAGAACCAAAATTCGTTTATTTGCATCAAGCTTCCGCGGGGCTCATTCAAGACTTACCCGAACTATTATTCAACAAAAAGTAAGAGCTTTGAGTTCGGCCCATCGGGATAGAGCTAGTCAAAAAAGAAATTTTCGTCGGTTGTGGGTCACTCGTATAAATGCAGTAATTCGCGAAAAAGGGGTATCCTATAGTTATAGCAGATTTTTAAATAATCTGTACAAGAGACAATTGCTTCTTAATCGTAAAATACTTGCACAAATAGCTATATTAAATAGAAAATGCCTTTATATGATTTCCAATGAAATTCTAAAATAAGGAAATTGAAAGGAATCTATGAAATATTTTACATGGAATTCCCTGAAGAATGAATTCGGGGAAGGTAGAATAGAAATTAGTATGAAAAAATCGAATATGATGATCATATGATCAAGTAGTCAAACTGAGCAAAAAGATTCAATAAAAAAAAAAAAAAAAGAACTTCTTCCCCCATTCTTTTTTTTCTTACGACACAACACTCCATTTTTGATGTTCCGATTTTTTGAACAAAACATTAATAAACAAAACATTAATATTAATCTAGGTTTTAATTCAGATTTGAATTTTGATTCAATTGAGGAATAAACCCTTTTTTTTCTGGTTTTAAGATCAGTAGTTATAGTGACCAACTCGCTTTTTTTCAAATTGTTTTTCATTATTCAGAAAAGGTAACGAAGATAAAATACGAGCTTGTTTTATAGCAATAGTAATTAATCGTTGTTGTTTTAAACTCAATCTATTTACCCGCCGAGATAATATTTTTCCTTGTTCACTAATAAATCGACTAATTAAACTCATGTTTCTATAATCAATTAGATCCCTCGATTGAATCGGGGGCAAACGCCTACGAAAAGATCGCTTGGACTTAAGAAAAAGCCGTTTGGATTTATCCATGGTTTGGTTTGTTCATTCCTTATTTTTTTTGAATCCTATTTCGGAATTCTAAATCATTTTTGATCCAATTGAACGAAATAGGATTTTGTTTGTTTCTTTTTTTATTTAAATTCAATATCAATATATAATTTGAAATATAAATATAGAATATAGAATTTTGATTTGGATCTATTTTAGTATATATTAACAATATATTAACATAACTTATTATATATTAATAATTAATATATTAATATGTCATTTTTCATCTTTCTTGTACTTTACTTGTAAAGGTAACACGCAGGCGATCGGTTCCATCTATTTCTTTATCTCACCATGAATGGTATGTTTGGAACAATAGGGACAGAATTTTCTCAATTCCAACCGACTAGGCGTATTATGTCGATTCTTTTGAGTAATATATCTGGAAATGCCTGTTGATTTTTTTTTTTTATTAACGCTGTTTCGAACACAACCAGTACATTCTAAAATGACCCTTACTCGAACATCTTTACCCTTGGCCATGAACCTCCTTGGGGTTTTTTATTCACTCAATTCTTTTATTTTACGATCCAAAGTGAAGAAGAAAGGAATTCAAAAATAAAATAAGTAGAATAAATAGAATAAAAGAAATAGAATAGAAATTAATAGAATAGAAATTAATAGAATAATAATATAAATATAAATATAAGTAATAAAAAAATAATAAGTAATACAAAGATTCTAAACTCTATTTAGATTCTAAGTTTCGATTAGAATCACGGTATAGTATTTCATTTAAGCATTTTGTAAAATACTGTTGTGTTACCCTAATCCAATTTTGACTGCCCTTCTCTTTATTTAATAATTTAATTGAAGTTAGTTTACTTTACTGGAAGCTGGGACCCCGAATTCCGAGTTTTGCTGCTTGAATCCACTTTTTTTCTTCTTTTTTCTTTTCAAAATTATTATTATTCGAATCCTAATAATAATAATATATAATATAATTAATAATTAATAATAATTAAATAATAAAAAAATAATAAATAATTAAATAATAATAAATAATAAAAAAAATAATAAAAAAATAGAATAATATAAATATAAATAAATATAAATAGAATAATATAATAATTAATAATAATAATAAAAAGAGGAAGTGGTAATAATCACAGATATTTAATTGTATCTCTAATCTTCTTCACCCCCCGCATTCACCCCCCGCACGTTGATAACTAGAATGAAAAAAAGGGAAATGTCAACGCATCCGGGAAAAAACGATTGATCTCAATCAATAAACCCGCTAAAGACGCAAACCATAGAGTGCTTATTACTGGTGCCACAGATAGATATGTTTTTAGATCTCGCATTTATTTGAAATCCTCCTTCTTTATTCTTTATTTTATTCTTTCTTGTTATTGTAATAAATAAATAAATAATTTTAAATTTTATTTTTATTGTATTTTATTTTTATTGTAATAAATGATGATTGTTTGGAATTTTCTTGTATTATTGTAATTTTATTGTATTATTGTATATTGTAATAGTAATATATAATGATTCCATATATATAATCAGACATATATTTAGTTAAAGGACGTTTGCATTTGTTTTGTAAGCGGAATCTCTAATTCAAACTCAAATGTACAACAATTTGCTAGATAAGACTTTTCTTTTACTTTTAAATTTTTACTTTTAACTAATAAATCTTTTAACTAATAAATCAAATTGAAATAAAAAAAAAAAAAGAAATTTTTTTTTACTTTTTTTACTTTGCCCAAGTATTCACGAAATTTACGTAAGTTTATTATTAATATTAAGATTCAGTTTATTATTCGGTAAATATATTATTCTATTTATATTATTATAATATTATTATAATAAATAAAATAAATTATAAAATAAATAAAATAAGATCCATATAATAGAATAAGATCTATATAATAAGCCATATTATTATACAATAGATAAATAGAATATATCATATGAGATCAAAAAGAAAAAATGGCAATGTATGTATAGAAATGGAGAAAATGAAATAAGTATGTAGAAAACAAAATGGGTATTCTTTACAATAACACTGTAAACCAATTGGAAGGGATGTAGCGCAGCTTGGTAGCGCGTTTGTTTTGGGTACAAAATGTCACGGGTTCAAATCCTGTCATCCCTACCTATTACTTCGTTTCTGAGTAATAACGAGGGATCAATTGAGATCAATTCAACTGGTTCATATCCAATCTTTTTTCATTTTTATCATATTCAATAGGATAATGATAGTATAGGCATTAAAGAGATATTGGAATAGTTCAAAAAAGCATTTTTTTTTACTTACAAAGAATCTTTTTACTTACACAGTCTGATTTTTTTTTGGGGGGGGGGATAAGAAAGCGCTCTTAGTTCAGTTCGGTAGAACGTGGGTCTCCAAAACCCAATGCCGTAGGTTCAAATCCTACAGAGCGTGATTCTGTTCTTGTTTTGTTCGGCGAAAACTTAGACGGAAAAAATAGAAGAACAATCTGAATTTGACCTCCTGCGAATTCAAGAAAAAAGAAAAAAGGAGGTCAAAAAAACAAGGTGTTAATTAATTAAAGGTCCAACTGATCACCACGTCTGTATTGTAAATATGCAGTTACAAATAATCCGGCCAAAGTAATAGGAATTAGACCTAAGACAATTCCAAATAGAAGAACTTCAATCATTTCAATTTATTTGAAAAAGAGAAAAAGGGAGGTAATATCTATCCTTAAATATTCATCCATATCGCCCATAAATCTTAATAAGCAAGAATTGTAAATTAACACCGTAAAGAATTAGAGAAGAAATGGAATACTGTCAAAGTTTTCCTTTTCATTTTCTAAATTTGAAATTGTTCATTCAATTTATTTCAAATAAGTCGTATCTTGCTCAGACCAATAAATAGAACTGAGGTTATAGTTAAAGCCACTAGTAGAAAACCGAAATAACTAGTTATAGTAAGCATAGGGGAACTAAATAAACTTTTTTAATACATATACTTGTAAAGAAAAAGCACTTTCCTAAATTCAATTTCTTGAAAGCTAAAAGATACGAAGATAAAAAAAAAATACCAATTGAAAGAAAAAGTTCAATTGAGAATTTTTTATTTATTGTTATTTATCAATCATTTCTCAATCATTATCATTATAGATTCTAGATAGCACTAATAAAATAAAATAAATAAAATAGATTCTAGATAGCACTAATAAAATAAAATAAATAAAATTATAGGTAGAAAAAGAAATCAATTGCTCATCTATGACATCCACTTATATTCTCTTGATTTCGAATCGAGAGATTCCTTAGACAACTATAGAGTATAAAAAAAAAGAAAATAAAAAACGAATATTTTATTTCATTTTTCATTTTATTTATATATTTATTTTTATTTATATATTATATATTTTATCTATTTATTATTTTATCTATTTATATTTATTATTTCTATTTTTATTATTTCTATTCATTTTTTATTTATATATTTCTATTTTAATATTTCTATTTAAAATTTCTATTTTGAAATTGAAAAGAAATAAAAAATTCTTAAATATTAATATTAAATTAAAATGA